GCTTGGATGCTGGGGAGATCCATAGATCTGGATAGAGTCCCCGGAATAGTACGCGCGCTAGCGCGCTACGGCTTACGCAGTTGATCGGATCAGATAGCCCTTCGGGCAACCAACCAACCAAACCCGGCACATCAAATTCCATTCCGATCAACAACTTGGAGGTATGGCTGAGTGGCTTAAGGCATTGGTTTGCTAAATCGACATACAAGAAGATTGTATCATGGGTTCAAATCCCATTTCCTCCGGAACAGAAGTGAAACGGGCGGGCGAAATGACGTGAGAGAAAGAACCTCTTGGTGGAGTCCAGCCCCCCAGAATAGCACTACTTAGTGACTAGGAGCGGAGAGACCTTTGCGCGTTCTTTTTGTTTGATCGGCCTATCTTCTTTCTATAAGCAAGCTCCCTCCGGCTGTCCAGGGACAGGACGGCTCTCGGTTCTTGAGCATGTTGGGGGATTAGGCGGCAGTTGAAAGAGCTGCTCGAAAGCTTGACGAAGAAGCGAAAAAGGCCTCTTATATATATTCGATTTTTTTTAGTACAAGGGCTTTTTACTAGTCAAGTGGTAAGGTAGGGCACTATTCGATGAATAAAACAGATTTTAGGAAAGTGGTTCAGGTAGCTCAGCTGGTTAGAGCAAAGGACTGAAAATCCTTGTGTCAGTGGTTCGAATCCACTTCTAAGCGGGCCAAGGGTCCAAAGGCCGGGAGCGAGCCGGATTTTGAAATTCAAGTGCAAGAGTAAGCCAAAAAATGTGAGCGCTCCTGCACTATACGGCTTTTTTTCGTCGCCCTATCTTGCTGGAGGCAGATTTCGAAAAAAAAAGCTGTTTCTTAGGTTCTCGCGTCCCTGTGCCCAAAAGGATGGGTGAGTTCGGTTTGAGTGTTCATCGATCGGGTGGATCTATATGCTCCGGGGTGGTGAGACGAGGTGTAGCGCAGTCTGGTCAGCGCATCTGTTTTGGGTACAGAGGGCCATAGGTTCGAATCCTGTCACCTTGATGTGAGGCATTCCGTCAGCAAATACTCAAATATGAACATCCATCGACCGTTACCACTTCCTCTTACTCGTGACTCGTATATGTACTTTCTATAGCAAGCACACGAGACCTATAGCTAAAGATCATATAGCGCCACAGTATATATATACGAACCTATAAGGAACACTTATCTCTTTCTCAGTGCTTTCTTTAGGCTCCTGGCTGCTCGTTGGTAGAACACAACCCATATGATATTGAGCTTGAGCATTCGGGCTTCTTTCTTTTTTTTTAAGAAATGCTTCTTTCTAATTCTAAGGTGGTAGGGCAGCTAGTTTGAGTGGGGCCTGACGGTTTCCCGAACTTCTTCTTTCATTTTAGATTAATAAGGGGCTAGTTAGGGAGGAAATATCGATGGCAATCAAGGATGGATTTCTATTTCGGAAGGGGTGCTTACTGAAAGAGTTCAACACTACGCTCATTGCTCTTCTTCTAAAGTCCCTTGGAGCCAATCGCTTGCCTGAAGCTTGACATGATGAAGGCGCTTTTAAGCCCTTCCCGAAGGAAAGAGGGAATGGCCCTTCCTCTTACCTTCTGTTGAGACTGAGATAGAAGACTGGGCTTTCTCCCTCTTCTACCGAGAGGCCGCGGGAGTCAACTCTGTCTCATCCTCATCCCCCTGGTAAAGGCGATCCTAAGCCCTCCTCTCCGCCTAGGAGGCACCTGTTTGGATGAAGGCACGGGTCGTCTAACAAGGCATGGGACCCATAGATTCATTGTCTGCTGTGCAGAAGCTTCCTTCCTGCATCTGCATGCGCGCTTCCCCAGAAGGAGGCACACATTGTAACAATTCATCGCGATAGCTGCCTTTGGCTCTACTCTAATTGGCAACGAGACAATGGATTGGATTGATTCCTACACCTATGGGCTCAGGTTCCTTCCTCCTCTAGTCCGAATCAAGATGGCTCCTCTCGATCTTGTGATGCCTTCGGCCCAAAATTCTCCAGATAGCTGCCTTTACTTTTATATTAGTCAAGGGAAAGCTTATGAACGGTTCCGAAATTACACGCTATTCCGTCTCATCCTTTCGCCCCGGATGGTAGGAATAAGATAAAGGAGGAGGACTTTTTTGACTTCAACCGAGGAAGACTCGCACCCGCGTCTTTGTTTGAATCACTGACAGTTCGGGCAGGCCCGCAGGACTGGAATTCTGAAAAGAAGGAATGTCTGGCTTTTCCTATTCTAGTGCAGGTTCTTGCTCGGTATAAATCGCTTCACTTTGAGTGGGCTTGGCCCGCGCCTTGACAAGGCTGTTGCCCCTCCTTCCACCCGTAGAGAGAGCCGGAGTTAGGCCTTTGTATGACGGATTGATTGATAGTAGGATCAATGATGTTTAGTTTCATTCAGGATCGACATGCCCCAGGTTTGAAGAATTCGATGACTGGCCTTCGCTGCAAAAGATCCCGGAATTGGTCGATTCGGAATCGGCTGGATTGGAGGAATCCGGAGCCACAAGGATCTTCAACG